TCCAACTTTTTTTTTGGGGGGGGTATCCTCAATGACTAATTGGAAACAATCTATCTCATTTTCATTCAAATAAACTAAATTGCACACTCAATTTTTTATGTATGCCTTCCAGTTCCAGTCCCAATTGAAGGAAGAAATACTAATAAAATAAAAGAGGAGAACGAGTAACACTCCTTTTTATTAAATTCATTAGAATTATATTCGATTTTTTCTACTTAACTCGTCCTTTTTCCATCTCACTCCTACTCTTTTCTTTGGATCTGTGTGTCATCCATAGAATACCATACCAGTCATATAATACCTCATAATTGTATGTATAAGTATAATATAACGAAGGAGGAATATATAGGGAAGACGATAGGGTTGGGTTATTTATAGAAAAGAAAAAGTGGAAAAGGATGTAAATTTCCTGATCCAATAAAGAATCCTTTTTCAGATTTAGTATAGATAAAGGATCTTACTATGTTATACTATTCAATTCTCGACGATGAATTTATTTGATAGATCATATATTGTTATTCATAATACTGATCCGATTCAGTATCATCAGGATGCAATTCATCCCATTGAATTTACAGGAATCCAATTTCTCATCTCTATGGGATTAGATCCCGAGTTATTGCGAAGTAAAAAAAAAAATGAGATTATGGAAGTAAATATTCTCGCATTTATTGCTACTGCACTGTTCATTCTAGTTCCTACTGCTTTTTTACTTATCATCTACGTAAAAACAGTCAGTCAAAATAACTAATTTGATTGAAACTTGAATTATTAGTTCTTATCAATGATTGAAGAAAGGAATTCAAACTTCAAGTCTTAAACAAAATGATCTGGCTGGAATCATAAGTATCTGAGATAGTAGTATCTAAGCCTAGATAGTATGGTAGAAAGAATTATATATAATTCTTTCTACCATACTATCTAGTATTGTATAGTTATATACTATTATATACTATTATATAGTATATATTATCATATTCATTATTTTCATAGTCATATTCATTATTTTCATAGAAAGTTGTATTGTATACGGATATAGACTTTTTCCTATAAAAAAAAGCCCATATCTAGATCAATATACAATATGTATGTACATGGATTAGATGTATATCTAAATAGTACATCAAAATAGCAGCCCAATTCTTTTTTTTTTTTTTGCTACATTTACCTGTGTGTATTTCGATCGATCCAAAATAATCGAAGGCCGACTGTTCTAATTCTTAACCTATTTTAGAATTTATTTATATAGGATAGATCCTGAGATCCATCAAAAGAATCAATGGAGCAAGAATAATATGGGCGTATACTAATCTATTAGAAATTTAAAAATAAATAAAAAAAGAGAAAAGAAAACGAAACCAAAGAATCTTTTTCTTTTTTTAGATTTCCCACCACAAGAAGCTATTGCTTGATCCATTAACAGAAAACATGATCCGCGGAGTTCTATTCTATGATAATTTATTCAGATTTTTAAAAGGGAATAGGTTAATTAGAGTAGACTCCTCTCCATTCCATTTTTTATGCTTAAGACATGAGATGAGTCAAAAAAGCATAAAAAATGGAATGGAGAGGAGTCTAAAAGAAAGGTGAAATACACGATACGTGAATCGTGCAACGAAAGAAGGATCTAATCTTCTTATGTGTAGAACCTCTTTTCTTTGGTTTGGACAACAACTAGTCACTTCCAATAGAAAGTATGTATTGCCATAATCTAATTAGATTAGCGGAACGACTTTATGTTCTCTTAGAACAGTAAAAGTAAAAAAAGAGGGAAACAAATAAAGAAAAAAATAAAAAACCCATTTCTGGTTTTTGTTCATTGTAATATCCATAATTCTGGTAAGAACTGGTTTATTAAAATAGAATGTTTAGGAAGAATCCGGTTGAAAAAATTTTCCTATCATGCGTAGATTTGAGTTTCGAAATAGAACTATAGTAAAGTAATCATTCATTGTTTGATCGAATGGTTATTATTCATTATTGTATTTTCTTATTCATTACTGTATTTCAGTATAATTTTGAAACAGAGACATTCTTAAAAAAGAAAAAGCTTCGCAAAACGCTCAATTAAACAATTCATACAATTAAATTAAAAAACTAGTAGTACCCCTCCCTAAAGTCCACTCCTTCCCCATACTACGAGTGAGAGGGAAAATGTAAAGACTACCATTAAAGCAGCCCAAGCGAGACTTACAATATCCATATGAATTATGTCTCCTATCTCTATGAAGGAATTATTTAATTATTGATCAATAATCATAGTGGAATTAATGGCGCAGAGTCAAAATATAATTCTGACTTAAAGCTATTAATGAACCAATCCAATGAATCTACTTGTAACAATATTCTAAGATTTCTGGTAGAATTTTGAAGTATAAGTATTAAGTACAGATATGATACACATACCTTTTCTTGAAAAATTAGATAGCAAAGGAATACTTCTATCCTAATGAAATGAAACATGTGGGAATACTAAGACCTATTGTTTGTTACCCTTTTTTTCGACTTTGACTTTTACTCTATAAAAATAAGAGTTGACCGACTACCCTGATTGAATGTTTGATTACTCAGAGACCCTCGTGAGTCTGGATACAAAGTTTCTTCAATCCTTTCCACAACTCTTAAATGGATTTCCCATCAGCCTATCCAATCTAATTCCAGATGGAGTCAGTAGACACAATTTTAGTAATGGTAGTGAAAAATAATTAGGAATTCTTGATACTCTTTCGTACAATCTCTTCTTCAATCCTAGGAGAAAAATGGATTGTCTTTTAGGAACCTTTGGATACTTTCGACTTCTGATTTTCGTCGTTCTGAATCCCAGAATTGACTCTCACTATTTTTTTGAAAAAAAAAATAGTGAGAGTCAATCATATTACTAAGTAAGACTCACTTCATCCCTATTTGTATCGGTTTGAGCCACACCCAAGGACCAGATTTTGAGAAAAAAAACTATCGATAGGCTTATACTTCTCCGGCTCCGGGGACAAAATTCGTCGAATTAAATCAGTAGAATAAGAAATCCCCCGTTTTTTGTTGATCAGGCGACACCCAGATTTGAACTGGGGATAAAGGATTTGCAGTCCCCTGCCTTACCACTTGGCCATGTCGCCAAATCCGATCCAAATCTCAAAAAAAAAATATAAAATAGGTAAAAAAAGAGTATTCATCCATATTCTTTTACTAAGATTCTATTACTAATTCTTTTCTTTTTTTTTTTTTATCCTATTCTCTTCGATTGGTTATCACACCCCTTAAAAACTCCCCTTCTCTTTCCATTGAGAAGGTAAAAAATGGATTTTCGGTCACAGACTGAAAAATTTAGTGCAAATTGGAACCATTAACTATTTTTTTTGAATTAGTGAAAAGTTCTTCAATTTGTATCTCAAATTGTTGCCTTTCCTTACTGGCATAACAAATCAATTTAATATAACAATATATATGATATGTGTATATGTAAACCCACACCCCAAAAACAAAAATTGTTACACATATACCGGGACGAGTCTTTTTTATGTACATATCCCATATCCTTATAGGGAATCGTCGTGCTTTTTTTTTTCGTTTTCTATAATACAATAGAAAAAGTGGAAATTATGATATAGTGTGACCTGACTTCTGTTGCCACAAGCAAAATTGCTATAAAAAAAAGATGAGATATGTGGATAGGTAGATAGCTATACCGGCATATACTTTACTTAGGAAATATTATTCCTATTACGCAATTCAATCATATTCCATAAATCCATATATTATATATAGTAAAAGTCAAATTATATTTATATATAGTAAAATATAGTAAAAGTCAAAAAATCCGAAATTTTTTTTCAACATGAAATAAAATTAACTTTAACTAAAGGGGAAACCATATTACTACTGGCTTTCTTTATCTCATTCATAGAGATTCGATTTCATTCTGAATCCATTTATTTTTTTGGTACCCAATCAATCTAATCGTATTATCATAATAATAGGTAGAAGTTGGATGAATTTTTATATTCTATATAAGACTCCATAAGTGTAAGTGACGGAATTATTCTGGGAATGCTTTATAAATTCATTTCTTCATTTCCATTTGTACCCGTCGCAAATTCGAACTTGTCTTGCGTCGAAAATGCTCTTCATTCCTCTGTCTCATTTCCGTTCTCATACGTATGAAGTACATTTACGGGGTTGTCTAAAATTTCATGTGATTCAGTAAACAGAATATACATTCCATCATTGCGAAATCGATCCATATGGTTCGATAAATAGTGAGCTAATAATGGGATTTTTCGATAAAGGGGAAACTGAAAATTAAGATGCTCTGGAATGATGGAAATGAGGGAATGTCCACAATACCTGGATTTAGTCAGATCCAATTTGAGGGATTTTGTAGGTTTATTAATGAGGGCTTGACGGAAGAATTTCATAAGTTTCCTAAAATTGAAGACACAGATCAAGAAATTGAATTTAAATTATTTGTAGAAAGATATCAATTGGCGGAACCCTTGATAAACGAAAGAAATGCTGTGTATGAATCACTCACATATTCTTCTGAATTATATGTACCCGCGGGATTAATTTGGAAAACCGGTAGAGATATGCAAGAAGAAACCATTTTTATTGGAAACATTCCAATAATGAATTCCTTGGGAACCTTTATAGTAAATGGAATATACAGAATTGTGATCAATCAAATATTGCAAAGTCCTGGTATTTACTACCGTTCAGAATTGGACCATAACGGAATTTCTGTCTATACCAGCACCATAATATCAGATTGGGGGGGGAGATCAGAATTAGAGATTGATAGAAAATCAAGGATATGGGCCCGTGTGAGTAGGAAACAAAAAATATCTATTCTAGTTCTATCGTCGGCTATGGGTTCGAATCTAAGAGAAATTCTGGATAATGTTTGTTACCCTGAAATTTTCTTGTCTTTCCTTAATCTGAATGATAAGGAGAAAAAAAAGATTGGGTCAAAAGAAAGTGCTATTTTGGAATTTTATCAACAATTTGCTTGTGTAGGCGGGGATCCGATATTTTCTGAGTCCTTATGTAAGGAATTACAAAAGAAATTTTTTCAACAAAGATGTGAATTAGGAAGGATTGGTCGACGAAATATGAACCGTAGACTGAATCTTGATATACCTCAGAACAATACATTTTTGTTACCACGAGATGTATTGGCTGCTGTGGATCATTTGATCGGAATGAAATTTGGAATGGGTACACTTGATGATATGAATCACTTGAAAAATAAACGTATTCGTTCTATAGCGGACTTGTTACAGGATCAATTTGGACTGGCTCTTGTTCGTTTAGAAAACGCAGTTCGAGGAACTATATCTGGAGCAATTCGTCATAAATTGATACCGACTCCTAAAAATTTGGTAACTTCAACTTCATTAACAACCACTTATGAATCGTTTTTTGGCCTACATCCTTTATCTCAAGTTTTGGATCGAACTAATCCATTGACACAAATTGTTCATGGGCGAAAATTGAGTTATTTGGGTCCTGGAGGATTGACGGGTAAAACTGCTAGTTTTCGGATACGAGATATTCATTCTAGCCACTATGGACGTATTTGTCCAATTGATACGTCCGAAGGAATCAATGTTGGACTTATTGGATCCTTAGCCATTCATGTGAGGATTGGCCATTGGGGATCCATAAAGAGTCCGTTTTATGAAATATCTGAAAGATCAAAAAAGGAGGCACAGATAGTTTATTTATCACCAAATAGAGATGAATATTATAGGGTAGCAGCTGGAAATTCTTTGGCCTTGAATCAGAGTATTCAGGAAGAACAGGTTGTTCCAGCTCGATACCGTCAAGAGTTCCTGACTATTGCATGGGAACAGATTCATCTTAGAAGTATTTTTCCCTTCCAATATTTTTCTATTGGAGCTTCTCTCATTCCTTTTATCGAGCATAATGATGCGAATCGGGCTTTAATGAGTTCTAATATGCAGCGCCAAGCAGTTCCGCTTTATCAGTCCGAGAGGTGCATTGTTGGAACTGGACTGGAACGTCAAACGGCTCTAGATTCGGGGGTTTCCGCTATAGCCGAACACGAGGGAAAGATCATTTATACTGATCCTCACAAGATTATTTTTGCAAGTAATGGAGACACTACTATAAGTATTCCATTAGTTATCTGTCAACGTTCCAACAAAAATACTTGTATGCATCAAAAACCTCAGGTTTCGCGAGGTAAATGCATTAAAAAGGGACAAATTTTAGCGGACGGTGCGGCTACAGTTGGTGGGGAACTCACTTTAGGAAAAAACGTATTAGTAGCTTATATGCCATGGGAAGGTTACAATTTTGAAGACGCAGTACTAATTAGCGAACGTTTGGTATATGAAGATATTTATACTTCTTTTCACATCCGGAAATATGAAATTCAGACTCATATGACAAGCCAAGGACCTGAAAGAATCACTAGGGAAATACCACATCTAGAGGCTCATTTACTCCGCAATTTAGACAGAAATGGAGTTGTGATGCTGGGATCTTGGGTAGAAACAGGTGATATTTTAGTAGGAAAATTAAGGCCTCAGACGGCAAACGAATCCTCGTATGCTCCAGAGGATAGATTATTAAGAGCCATTCTTGGAATTCAGGTATCCACTGCAAAAGAAACTTCTCTAAAATTACCTATAGGCGGAAGAGGGCGCGTTATTGACGTGAGATGGATCCGGAAAAGGGGGGGTTCCAGTTATAATTTAGAAACGATTCGTGTATATATTTCACAGAAACGTGAAATCAAAGTAGGTGATAAAGTAGCTGGAAGACATGGGAATAAAGGTATCATTTCCAAAATTTTGCCTAGACAAGATATGCCTTATTTGCAAGATGGAACACCTGTTGATATGGTCTTCAACCCATTAGGAGTACCATCACGAATGAATGTGGGACAGATATTTGAATGTTCGCTCGGGTTAGCGGGAGATCTGTTAAAAAGACATTATAGAATAGCATCTTTTGATGAGAGATATGAGCAAGAGGCTTCGAGAAAGCTAGTGTTTTCTGAATTATATGAAGCCAGTAAGCAAACAAAAAATCCATGGGTATTTGAACCGGAATATCCGGGAAAAAGCAGAATATTTGATGGAAGAACAGGAAATCCTTTTGAACAACCTGTCTTAATAGGAAAGTCCTATATTTTAAAATTAATTCATCAAGTTGATGATAAAATCCATGGACGTTCTAGTGGACATTACGCACTTGTTACACAACAACCCCTTAGAGGAAGGGCAAAGCAAGGGGGACAACGAGTAGGAGAAATGGAAGTTTGGGCTTTAGAGGGATTTGGTGTTGCTCATATTTTACAAGAGATGCTTACTTATAAATCTGATCATATTAGAGCTCGTCAAGAAGTACTTGGTGCTACGATCATTGGAGGAAGAGTATCTAACCCAGAAGATGCTCCAGAATCTTTTCGATTGCTCGTTCGAGAACTACGATCTTTAGCTATAGAACTGAATCATTTCCTTGTATCTGAGAAGA